AATTGAACAAACATTGAAAAAGACAGTACCTGAAGGTTCACAAGCGGCTGAATATTTATTCCATAAGGGCTTATTCGATCCAATCGTACCACGTAATACTTTAAAGGGTGTTCTGAGTGAGTTATTTCAGTTTCACGCTTTCTTTCCTTTGAATCCAAAAGAAATCAAGTAGAAAGTTCAATTATTTTATTTATGTCAAACAAGTAGTTATTTTATCGGAATTAAAGTCAAAATAAAAAAGAAAAAATGGAGTTTTTTTTTAGTGACATAAGAGCGAATTGTAGAAAGGATCAAATCAAAGGTTGCGACTAGTTCTTTTTTTCTCGAGATCTTTTTTTTTTTTACCCATATTCCTGGTTAGTAATCAGGAAGCTTCTATCGACAAGATACAAGAACGAAATCTTCCACGAAATTAGATTAGGTAAGGCAAATAAAATAAAAAAATTTCATGTTCCCTTCTTATGTATATATAACTATAGAAAATATAAGGAAATATAGATTATAGATATAAGTCTTGCATCTTTCTATATCTACCGAGAATCCCCATTTTTACTAAGAATTCCTCTTAGATCGGACTCATTTTTCGAGAATTCAAACTCTTTCTTTATTAAAATGGAATTCAAATTTGAATACTAATAAATTAGAAGATAAAAATACAAGAAGAATAATAATAAAGTGGATTATCATACATATATTATATGTAGAAGGATAAGTACATTTATTTAGTTCTATATTCCTTGCACTTATTCTATATTTATACTCACTTAGATATACTTAGTATAATTATATACGAATTCTATACTAATTATTATAAAATATATTTATAACAGGTACAAATATTAATACAAATATTAAATCGAGGTACCCATTCTATGACAAGTATTGACTTACCCTCTATTTTCGTGCCTTTAGTGGGCCTAGTATTTCCGGCAATTGCAATGGCTTCGTTATTTCTTCATGTTCAAAAAAACAAGATTTTTTAGATCCGATGGAACCACATCTCATCCATTCTTTTTTTTTTTCAAAACTTAGATTTGGATCATAACACAGATATCCATTTAATTTAGTGGAATATGGTATAACATGTGGCTTTCTCAGAACATAAATGAAAGAGCTCTTATGTATGGTATGTGGAAACCATGATATATGGGTAAATCCATTTTAGCTATTTTCAAATAGATCAGGATCATCGAATGTTTGAAATGGTAATCTATATGTATGTAGATATCGATAGGGGATGAGGGGGATGTTAGTATTTTAGATTTAACCAATTCGCTGAATTACGCCTAAAGGTTCACATCAGAATAGTGCTAGTTGATGAGAGTTACTTCGGAAACAAAAAGAGTAAAGTAAAATTCATTTGGGTTATTCTCTTAATTACAATAAAATAAAATGCAACTGGATCTAGTATGAGTTGGCGATCAGAACGTATATGGATAGAACTTATAACGGGGTCTCGAAAAACAAGTAATTTCTGCTGGGCCTTTATCCTTTTTTTAGGTTCATTAGGGTTCTTATTGGTTGGAACTTCGAGTTATCTTGGTAGGAATTTGATATATTTATTTCCGCCTCAGCAAATAATTTTTTTTCCACAAGGGATCGTGATGTCTTTCTATGGGATTGCCGGTCTCTTTATTAGCTCCTATTTGTGGTGCACAGTTTTGTGGAATGTAGGTAGTGGCTATGATCGATTCGATAGAAAAGAAGGAATAGTGTGTATTTTTCGTTGGGGATTTCCTGGAAAAAATCGCCGGATCTTCCTCCGATTACTTATGAAAGATATTCAGTCCATCAGAATAGCAGTTAAAGAGGATATTTATGCCCGTCGTATCCTTGTCCTTTATATGGAAATCAGAGGCCAGGGGGCCATTCCCTTGACTCGTACTGATGAGAATTTGACACCACGAGAAATAGAACAAAAAGCCGCGGAATTAGCCTATTTTTTGCGTGTACCAATTGAAGTGTTTTGAAATGAACCGATTCTTATTCTTAGCTTAGTATGAGGGAAAAAATTCAATAATCCGCCCTTCCTTTTCTATAGCATAACTTAACTGAAGTTTCTTCAAAACGCTCATTTGAGCCAAAGCAGATGTATACGAAACAATCATAAAAAGAAGTTGTTCCCAAAACAAAAATGATCTTTTATGCGTATGGAAATCTACTCACAGTAACAAAGCAAGTAACAAATCGAAAAATTCATCCCACGTATCAAAACATTTCGAACTAAAGAATTTTTTTTAAGTCCAATCCGATATTTGGAATTGATACGTTAGACGAAGATAGATCATATCTTGTACTTGTAAATTCTCTCTCTTTTTTGTCAATCGGCGTTTCTTTTTATCCCTTCTTTTGTGTTCCTTAATGACTAAACCTCTTATAATGATAACTATCAAATTTCTATCTTATTTTCTCACTTCACTTCATCCCATCACAATATTCTTTATAAATTTCTCTCAATTATTCCGGTAGCCGGCAAAAGTTTTTCGAACTATTAAATATTTTGATATAAATAGTCGAAAGGGAGTTCTTTGGTCTTGAAATCCGAATACTATTCATTAAAAAGTGGTTCTTGGGGGCATTCTTGGGCATTCATCGAAAGGGGTGCTTAGAATTTGACCAATTGCGGAGATATTTGGAAACGATATTTTTATTATTTCTTCATTCGAAGTGGACTCTTATTCTATTTCTGTATTCTTTCTAGATTCAAGGAATAACTGCTGAATCACAAATAAAAAACAGAGAATAGATTCATCGGCTCGATACATCTTGTAATAGAACTTATGTTTGATAGAACTATTAGATCGAGAGTCGACGAATGAATTGGATTCATTAAAAATTTACAGCTGAAAAAAAAAAAAATGAAAAAAAAGAAAGCATTCACTCCCCTTCTATATCTTGCATCTGTAGTATTTTTACCCTGGTGGATCTCTCTATCACTTAATAAAAGCCTGGAATCTTGGATTACTAATTGGTGGAATACTAAGCAATCTGAAACTTTTTTGAATGATATTCAAGAAAAGAGTATTCTAGAAAAATTTATAGAATTAGAGGAGCTCTTCTTGTTGGATGAAATGATAAAGGAATGCCCGGAAACACATCTACAAAAGCTTCGTATAGGAATCCACAAAGAAACGATCCAATTGATCAAGATGTACAACGAGGATCCTATCCATACGATTTTGCACTTCTCGACAAATATAATCTGGTTCGTTATTCTAAGTTGTTATTCTATTCTGGGTAATGAAGAACTTCTTATTCTTAACTCTTGGATTCAGCAATTCCTATATAACTTAAGCGACACAATAAAAGCTTTTTCTATTCTTTTATTAACCGATTTATGTATCGGATTCCACTCGCCCCATGGTTGGGAACTACTGATTGGCTCTGTCTACAAAGATTTTGGATTTGCTCATAATGATCAAATTCTATCTGGTCTTGTTTCCACCTTTCCAGTCATTCTAGATACAATTTTTAAATATTGGATCTTCCGGTATTTAAATCGTGTATCTCCGTCACTTGTAGTGATTTATCATTCAATGAATGACTGAAAAACGAGCCGTTGTTGTGTTGGTATTAATCTAATTCGAATGTTTGTTACTTTGTACCTAAACAAAGTGTTCAAAACCGCGCTTACTTTTTACATTTCTACCCACCCAAGGGATTCCTCCTATATTCTAGTAAAATTATTTCAGTAAATAGCAGAATCGTGGATAGGGAACTATACTAGCGACCTACCTAATTTATTGTAGAAATCTTTGGGATCAATGATTGGACCATGCAAACTAGAAATACCTTTTCTTGGATCAAGGAACAGATTACTCGATCCATTTCCGTATCGCTTATGATATATATAATAACTCGAACATCCATTTCAAATGCATATCCCATTTTTGCACAGCAGGGATATGAAAATCCACGAGAAGCGACTGGACGTATTGTATGTGCCAATTGTCATTTAGCTAATAAGCCCGTGGATATTGAGGTTCCGCAAGCGGTACTTCCCGATACTGTATTTGAAGCCGTTGTTCGAATTCCTTATGATATGCAACTGAAACAAGTTCTTGCTAATGGTAAAAGAGGGGCTTTGAATGTGGGGGCTGTTCTTATTTTACCTGAGGGATTTGAATTAGCTCCACCCGATCGTATTTCCCCCGAGATGAAAGAAAAGATAGGCAATCTATCTTTTCAGAACTATCGCCCTAATAAAAAAAATATTCTTGTGATAGGTCCTGTTCCTGGTCAAAAATATAGTGAAATCACCTTTCCTATTCTTTCTCCCGACCCCGCTACTAAGAAAGATGTTCACTTCTTAAAATATCCCATATACGTAGGCGGGAACCGGGGAAGGGGTCAGATTTATCCCGACGGGAGCAAGAGTAACAATACGGTTTATAATGCTACAGCGCCAGGTATAGTAAGCAAAATCATACGAAAAGAAAAGGGGGGGTACGAAATAACCATAGCGGATGCATCGGATGGACGTCAAGTGGTTGATATTATCCCTCCAGGACCAGAACTTCTTGTTTCAGAGGGTGAATCTATTAAACTGGATCAACCATTAACGAGTAATCCTAATGTGGGTGGATTTGGTCAGGGGGATGCCGAAATAGTACTTCAAGATCCATTACGTATTCAAGGCCTTTTGTTCTTCTTGACTTCTGTTATTTTGGCACAAATCTTTTTGGTTCTTAAAAAGAAACAATTTGAGAAGGTTCAATTGTCCGAAATGAATTTCTAGATCCGTGGATTTATCAACATCAAGTTCGTTTTTTCAAAAACATCATATCATCAGAAAATAAAATGAAATGGAGTTTTTTTTAACATTGTAAAAGGAGATCTGTTTTGTCTGGCATTTATACAAATTGTTTTGTCTGGCATTTATACGAATAAAATCTTATGATTATTAAGAACTCAACGGGACCTTCCCCCTCGAATCAGACAAACTTGGCCAAAGAAGGGGCGGGTCCCGTTGAGTTCTTACGCTTTCATGTCGATAACTC